AATCCATATTTGTAGCAATGAAATACTATTGTCCTCCCCGATATATGATCAATTACAAATATCTATGATATGTCTTCTCTATAAAGGACCGGAAATACCTTGCTTACGTATCATTGGAAAGTGCATTAACATAAATACGGCAGTAAGGAGAGGCAATACAAAAGTGTGTAAACTATAAAAACGAGTTAAAGTGGATTGGCCCACACTAGCACTTCCACGTAATAACTCTACTAAAGGCGATCCTATTACAGGAATAGCTTCAGGTACGCCTGTCACGATTTTTACTGCCCAATAACCAATTTGGTCCCGAGGTAAGGAATAACCAGTTACACCAAAAGATGCAGTCAATACAGCCAAAACCACACCCGTAACCCAAGTTAATTCGCGAGGTTTTTTAAATCCACCTGTGAGATACACACGAAATACGTGCAGGATCATCATGAGAACCATCATACTTGCTGACCATCGATGAACTGATCGGATTAACCAACCAAAGTTGGCCTCAGTCATGATGTATTGAACAGAGGAAAAAGCCTCTGTAACGGTTGGACGATAGTAAAAAGTCATAGCAAAACCCGTAGCTACTTGTACTAGAAAACAAGTAAGTGTGATCCCCCCTAAACAATAAAATATGTTGACATGAGGAGGAACATATTTACTAGTTATATCATCTGCAATCGCCTGAATCTCAAGACGTTCCTCAAACCAATCGTATACTTTATTGAGATAGGTAACCCAATGGAACTCCCCCTCTGAGAACCGTATATGAGAATTTCATCTCGTACGGCTCAAGCGGAAACACACAAATACTGATTTCAACGGATATATAATAGAAAATGAAAAACTTCATTAACCACTTGATTCGATTTGCCTCGAAGATACGAAGTAACAAAAATCCGGAATCTCTTCTTTGTGATGATAATGCCAAAAAATATCAAGTTGGCTCATCTGTCTTTCTTTATGTTGATCGTTACAGGCCTCTTGAATCTTCTCTTCCCTATTTTTTATTTGTTATTTGATTTATTGTTTTTTTTTTTTTGTGCGTACTGCGGATTTACTCTTGTTTTACTATTGATAGGAATTCTCTTGTTGAGACCCTATGAATCAATTGAAACCTCAGATTCATACTAGAACCACGATGATTTAGCCTCAAGCTAAACTCAAAGGTTCTCTGAGTAAGAACCTTTGATGATCACTTATTGAATGAATGGATGTAATGACTCAACAAAATCTAGAGAAAGAGTTATCCTTCGGTCAAAATAAATCTGAAGGAATAAAATTCGTTTGATTTAGGAAATACCTATTTGAATTTTTTTTGAGTCCGGTTGCGAGGTCTGAATAAATAGTAGGTATGAATCATAGTTCAAATATTTCTTTTCTTGATCTATTCTATATATTCCGTGCTCCAGATACTAGAATAAATATCCGACGAGGTAGAATCATCTTGATAGAGATAACAGGTCCATTCTATGTATTATCAATAGGATCAATTATAACAAGTCACACACTCATATTCCGGAAATACCGAAACAAAAAAATTCCACGGTCGAACTACCAGAATAGAATGGTCTAGAAATCCAAGTCTAAAGTAATTTTTTCTTTGATTGAAAGACTAGGACTTCATAGTTCTTATAAACCTAACTCATTGAAATTCCATCCAGTAAAACGGAAGAATTATAAATTTCCAAAATAATAGATAGGAATATCGCAAATAGAGCCATTGCGACCCCCATAAGTGGTGTAGTCCCCCATCCCGGAGCTACTTTACCATATTCCGAATTCAATGGTTTCAATAAATCCCCTACAGTAGTTCGTCTTGGCCCAGATCTAGAACTATCCTCAACGGTTTGTGTAGCCATAAATCCTATTTAATGATTGGTTGAGATCTGTTGACTTTGTATACTATTCCGTTGTAGTTGTAAATAAACGATCTTATCGTAGATCCATTGTGATCTTGAAATTATCTAAAAATGGAAACAGCAACCCTAGTCGCCATCTCCATATCCGGTTTACTTGTAAGCTTTACTGGGTACGCCTTATATACCGCTTTTGGGCAACCCTCTCAACAACTAAGAGATCCATTCGAAGAACACGGGGACTAGTTGAAGTAATGAGCCTCCCAATATGGGAGGCTCATTACTTCAATTAAATTATTTCGAAAGGTTATTTCATTTTTTTAGTCGGAACCTTAGGTGGTTCTCGAAAAAAGATAGCGAAAAAAATTATCCCTAAAGTCGAGACTAAAAGGAATGTATAAACCAATGCTTCCATGGATTCGATCGTGGTTTACAATTATAGCTTCCACACCTATTCATTTGGGATCATTTATCATATCATATAAAGAAAGAAAAAAAGTCAAAGAAAGGTGATTCAAGTCAAGATTTCTCTGATACCCAATGTCAAATAAAAAAAAAATAGAGGCGAAAGATACCACAACAATGTCGTATCAGACTACTTGTCTCCTTGTAGTTGGATCTCCAAGTTTTTGGAATGCTCCAAATTCCACTTGAGCATCCAAATCTGGATCAATACCAGCAAAAACATCTCTGAACAAGGTTCTAGCGCCATGCCAAATGTGTCCGAAAAAGAAGAGCAAAGCAAACGTAGCATGCCCAAAAGTGAACCAACCCCTTGGACTGCTACGAAAAACACCATCGGATTTCAAAGTAGCCCGATCTAATTCAAAAATTTCACCTAATTGGGCACGTCTAGCATATTTTTTCACAGTAGCAGGATCAGAATAACTTACTCCATTAAGTTCGCCACCATAGAACTCAACAGTAACACCTACTTGTTCAACACTATACTTTGATTCTGCCCTTCTAAAAGGAACATCAGCTCTCACAATTCCGTCTTCATCTACCAAAACTACCGGAAATGTTTCAAAAAAAGTAGGCATACGACGTACAAAAAGCTCGCGCCCTTCTTTATCTCTAAAGACGGGGTGTCCTAACCATCCAACAGCAATTCCATCCCCATTGTCCATTGAGCCTGCTCTGAATAATCCCCCCTTTGCCGGATTATTACCAATATAATCATAAAAAGCTAATTTTTCGGGAATTTTAGACCAAGCTTCCGATAAACTAAGATTTTCGGCTAGCCCGGCACTAACTCTTCGATATATTTCTTGCTGAAAGTATCCCTGATCCCACTGATAACGAGTAGGACCAAATAATTCGATTGGGGTAGTTGCTGAACCATACCACATAGTTCCAGCAACAACAAAAGCTGCAAAAAAAACAGCAGCGATACTACTGGAAAGTACAGTTTCAATATTGCCCATACGTAATCCTTTGTATAGACGTTGAGGCGGACGAACACTAAGATGGAATAGGCCTGCTAATATGCCCAATGTACCCGCTGCAATATGATGAGAGGCTATTCCTCCCGGAACAAAAGGATCAAAACCTTCCGCGCCCCACGCTGGATTTACAGATTGTACTTTTCCAGTTAGTCCATAAGGATCGGACACCCATATTCCAGGACCATACAAACCTGTTACATGAAATGCGCCAAAGCCAAAGCAAGCTACCCCTGAGAGAAATAAATGAATTCCAAAGATCTTGGGCAAATCCAAAGAAGGTTTTCCCGTACGTTCATCACAGAATATTTCTAGGTCCCAATATACCCAATGCCAGATAGCTGCCAAGAAGCACAAACCGGAAAACACTATGTGTGCCCCTGCCACACCTTCATAACTCCAAATACCCGGATTTGTTATAGTTCCTCCTGAAATACTCCAACCGCCCCACGAATTGGTTATTCCTAAACGAGTCATGAAGGGTATAACGAACATACCTTGTCTCCACATCGGATCAAGAACGGGATCAGAGGGATCAAAAACCGCTAATTCATATAAAGCCATCGAACCAGCCCAACCAGAAACTAGAGCTGTATGCATTATATGAACAGAAAGCAATCGACCGGGATCATTCAATACGACAGTATGAACACGATACCAAGGTAAACCCATGGAAATACCTCTTTATCAAAGAAAAATAGACACTATGCCACTTTATTTTATCGCATTGGAAAAGACTATATATATATACTAACCATGTACCTAACCTTTTCAGTAGATTCCGTATCGGAAAGGATTAATATTTATTCCATTCCATTGAAAATAACGTGAAAATAACGGAACAATTTTGTTCGTAAGAACAAAGAGAAGCAGATCTATTCTATACCCGATAAGTACCAATACGCAATGGGAGGATTGGTCCCATTTTTGGGGAACGAATGGATAGATACTTGTTTATCATTCGAACGATCGATTTCTTCGTTCAAATTTTTTCTTTATTCATTCTGTCTTACTCTATAAACTTTCCAATCTATGTATCAAATAGAATAAAGAGAAAAAAGGGATGAAGACAATAAACCATTGATTGTTACGTTTCCATATTAAAGTGAAGTATAGTACTAAATTTTTTTCTTTAATTTAATGCCCATTGGTGTTCCAAAAGTACCTTTTCGGAGTCCTGGAGAGGAAGATGCGGTTTGGGTTGACATATAGTGCGACTTGTCAGACATATTGGGTCATATGGGATTTACCCGTTCTCTCCCCTGATCGAGATATCCTCTGTTTCGCCCAAGAGATATTGTATTGAGTGAGGCATCAATCAATCATTCGGAGCGTGAAGTGCAATTAGATCAATTTATTTTATATTGGGGATCAATATTATCAATTTAGAAGAATTTATGGTTTACTTGGACTGATAAAATAAAGTATCCAGGCTCCGTTCAGAAAATACCAAATCGATAACAAATTGTTAATATAATATATGTATGATTACCACTTGTATCATAAATGATTCTTATACCTACTATTACTTTATACCTACTATTACTATAGTAGTGATAGTAGTGATCCCAAATTGCCGACCAACGGAATAGTATGATGAATACATCAAATAGTTTTGGGAAAGCAAGACAAAAAAAAAGGAAGTCATAACAAAAAAATGGTACTGAGACCATTTGTCCTATATGTGCAAATAGAATTC